TGTCGAAAACATTATATTATTTGAAACTTTACTTTATACATATGATAAAAATACGTATGATAAATTTTTAAAATTACTCAAATTTTTTATATAAGATATCTTTTACATCCAACTATAACAATAAGTAATTTTTGTATTTTTGAATGAGAGTTCCAAAAAAAATATACTCGAAAAAAAGTATTTTGAAAAGAATAAGGGGTGTTGGGCAGTGTTAAAAGCTTTTTCATTAGCAAAATCTCTTTCTAATTTCTTTCTGCTGGTAATTCATTTTTTTTTCTACGACAAATTAAAAATCAATCATTGAACTAATATAACTCCACTTGACGCGAGAAAGGATCTAATTGCCCTTTAAAATTGTAAATTTTAATATAATATAAATTCCAAATCTAAAAAAGTAATAATATATACAAAATTTTGGTTTTGGACTAATCAATATTAAAATGGACTGCTTTCCTTTTATCATATTATAGAATAAGAATTCTTTTGTATATATAGACTAAAAATTATTTTGTTTACTTAAGTCTATTAAAAAAAAATGGGTATTTTATATAATTTGCAGGGTTGGGATTTTTTCCCCATCGACCCGCTTGTTACAATGATAAGAATCTAAATATTGTTAAGTTTTGTCTTTTTTTTTATTTTGACTACTTGAATAATATAAAAAAAGATCAGATTTACGGTATTTAGTCAAAATAAATTGGTTATTAATTAAATTCAAATTGTTTTGTAAGTGTCTTAACAATTTTTTTATTTTAAATCACTATTAAAGAATGGACCTTTCGTTCTTTTTCAATCCAATTTTCAAAAAGGCACTTTTAGTTTTTAGGTAGATTTAATTTAGGTACATAAAGTGGAAATTTTAAAACGATCCAATTCAGTTTATATATGTCCAGAGATCAATACAAAAGTGGATTGCTAAATGCTAACACAAATTATATAATTCTATGAAATCCTAACGATTAATACAATCAAATATTTCTAGAAATCCCTTCCTTATTGAATGCAATGTTGAAAATGCAAGTACAAATTTTATTTGTATTTCATTAATTTTAATTTTTCCTAAAAAATATTCCATTAAATTGACTCCTTCAAGCTCGACGATTAAATAAAAATTGGTTATTATAATTTTGAGTAAGCCGCCGTGGTGAAATCGGTAGACACGCTGCTCTTAGGAAGCAGTGCTAGGGCATCTCGGTTCGAGTCCGAGTGGCGGCATAACATCTTTGAATTTTCAAAAGAATAAAATAAGTCCTATAATGAATTCAATTCCTGATTTTAATTCCTTCTCTTCTATATAATTATATAATTGAGGGAATCCCCCCCCCCCCCCTTTTTTTTATTTATTTATTATGATATTTTCGGCTTTAGAACATATATTAACTCATATATCTTTTTCAGTTGTTTCAATTGTAATTATAATTCATTTGATAACCTTATTAATTGACGAATTCATTGAACTATATGATTCATCAGAAAAGGCCATGATAACCACTTTTTTCTGTATAACAGGATTATTAATTACTCGTTGGATTTATTCGGAGCATTTGCCAATAAGTAATTTATATGAATCATTAATATTTCTTTCGTGGGGTTTTTCCCTTATTCCTATAGTTCCATATTTTAAAAAACATAAAAATTTTGTAAGCGTAATAACCGCGACAAGTACTTTTTTTATACAAGGCTTTGCTACTTCGGGTTTTTTAATTAACATGCATCAATCCGAAATCTTAGTACCAGCTCTCCAATCTCAGTGGTTAATGATGCACGTAAGTATGATGGTATTGGGCTATGCAGCTCTTTTATGTGGATCATTATTATCAATAGCACTGCTAGTAATTACATTTCAAAAAATCATAAGAATTGTTGATAAAAGCAATAATTTAAATTTATTAAATCATTTATTTTCGTTTGGTGAGATCCAATATATACCGGAAAGAATCAATATTTTAAGAAATACTTCAACTCTTTCTATGCGAAATTATTACAGATTTCAATTGATTCAACAATTAGATCATTGGGGTTATCGTATTCTTAGTATAGGGTTTATCTTGTTAACCATAGGTATCCTTTCAGGAGCGGTCTGGGCTAATGAAGCGTGGGGATCATATTGGAGTTGGGACCCAAAAGAAACTTGGGCATTTATTACTTGGACCATATTTGCCATTTATTTCCATACTCGAACAAATAAAAATTTCAAAGGTTTAAATTCCGCAATTATCGCTTCTATCGGTTTTGTTATAATTTGGATATGCTATTTAGGGGTTAATTTATTAGGAATAGGACTACATAGTTATGGTTCCTTTATATTAAATTAACTATATTAAAATTAAATTAACATCTAATTGAATTGAAAAAAAAAAAGACCAAATACAACCATAAGACAGCCTAGCATATATATAAGAAACTTAGGATAAGTTGTTGAGAACTTTTTGAATCAGGTAATGTAAGGATTCAAAAAGTTCTCACAAATGCCACACATATTTGGTTACACTTCAATTGATTTTTGAATTTAAAATGAAAAAAAAATACTTTTTTTCATTGTACAAAGATTTTGAAAACTTCAAAATCATAAGAATGCTTTTTAATTTTTTTTATTTATAAAAAACTATCTATAAAAAAAATTTGATAGAATAGTGTCAACCTTGTCAACTGATAATGAGAAAACAAAATCCGGATAAATACCAATACTTATTACAGGCAGAAGGATAGAGATCAAAACAAATAACTCACGGGGTCCAGAATCAAAATAGTTTGGGGCATTAAACAGCTTGTATCCATAGAACATCTGACGTAACATCGATAATAAATAAATAGGAGTTAATATAATCCCAACTGCCATTACAAAAGTAATTAGTATTTTTGGGATTAAAAGGTATTTTTGGTCTGTAATTATTCCCAAAAATACTATTAATTCCGAAAAAAAACCGCTCATGCCTGGTAATGCCAGGGAAGCTAGTGATAAGATACTGAACATCGTGAATATTTTTGGCATTAGGGTAGCCATTCCACCCATTTCGTCAAGATAAACAAGACGTATTCTATCATAACTCGTTCCCGCCAAGAAAAAAAGTGCAGCGCCAATAAACCCATGTGATATTATTTGCAAAATGGCCCCATTGAGTCCCATTTCACTTATAGAGCAAATTCCTACAATTATAAAACCCATATGAGATACAGACGAATAGGCTATTCGTTTTTTTAAATTTTGTTGACCAAAAGATGTTGAAGCTGCATAGATTATTTGCATTGCGCCCACTATTATCAACCAAGGAGAAAAAGTAGAATGGGCATGGGGTAATAATTCCATATTGATTCGAACCAATCCATATGCTCCCATTTTTAATAAGATTCCGGCTAGAAGCATACAAGTACTGTAGTGTGCTTCTCCATGAGTGTCCGGTAACCATGTATGTAAAGGTATAATCGGCGATTTGACAGCAAAAGCAATAAGAAATCCAATATAGAATAATATTTCCAGAGCTACAGGATATGATTGATTGGCTGATGTTTCAAAATTGAATGTTGCTTCATTGGAAGCATATAAAGCGATACCTAAAGCTCCTATTAATAAAAAAACGGAACCTCCTGCAGTATACAATATAAACTTTGTAGCTGAATACAGACGTTTCTTCCCCCCCCACATAGATAGAAGTAGATAAACAGGAATTAATTCTAACTCCCACATAATGAAAAAAAGTAGCAGATCCTGCGAAGAAAATAATCCTATTTGCCCACTATACATTGCTAACATCAAAAAATGGAATAATCGGGAATCCCGAGTAACTGGCCAAGCCGCTAAAGTAGCTAAAGTGGTTATAAAACCTGTCAGTAAAATAGGCCCTAACGAAAGTCCATCTATTCCCAATCTCCAATAAAAATCAAAACAATTGATCCATTTATAATCTTCTGTTAATTGGATTAATGGATCGTCCAATTGAAAATAATAAAAGAATGCATAGGTCATTAAAAGGAGTTCTAAGATAGAAATACATATAGTATACCATCTAATTACCTTATTTCCTCGATGAGGGAAAAAGAAAATTAAGGAACCTGCGGATATCGGTAAAACTACAAATATTGTTAACCAAGGAAAAGAATTCGTGGTAAAGACAAGATACATTTGGACCAGAAAAAACCCGTGCTCGAAAACTTAATATATTTTTTTATTTTTTTTCAAGTACGGGTTTTTGGCGGTAAACAAAAAATCAAATGTATTCAAGTGGGCTTTTCTAGAAAGTATCAATACGCTAGACCCATGCTTCGAGTTGTTTCATGCCATAAATAAACTCGAACACTCAAGAAATCCGTTGGACAGGCGGATTCACATCTCTTACAACCGACACAGTCCTCTGTTCTGGGAGCAGAAGCGATTTGCTTAGCTTTACATCCGTCCCAAGGTATCATTTCTAATACATCAGTGGGACAAGCCCGGACACATTGAGTACACCCTATACATGTATCATAAATCTTTACTGAATGTGACATTGGATCTATAATTTTTTTTGAACGTGATAAATTTTCGATCTAGTAAATTCCTAAACGAATCATATTCATATATTTAAACACCAGATGAATCAATGATTTACCAGAATTTTTTTTATATTCAATTCCGGGTGGACTCATTCGCATTGCTTATTAGACAGAGTTAAGATACTTTACTTTAATTCATTACGTTTTACCAAACAGCCTGGATACGTTACATATCATATATGTGAATTCAAATTGATGAATATTTTATTTTATATGATTAATACTACTTATTTATTTAACAAATTTGATTGATTGATAGAGATTGATTTTCTATTACGATAAATTGACGACACTATAGCCGGACCAATAGCTGCTTCAGCGGCTGCAATAGATATAACAAAAATTGAGAAAATATTTCCTTTTAATTGGCGACTATCAAAAAAGTCTGAAAATATTACGAAATTTATATTAATGGCATTCAATATAAGTTCAAGACACATAAGAGCTCTAACCATATTTCGACTTGTGATCAATCCATAAATGCCGATAGAAAATAAATAAGCACTCAAAACAAGCACATGTTCAAGCATCATCGACTCACTCCTTTTCGATTTATTTCAATATAAATTGAATATAAACAACAATTCAACATCAACATATTGGATTGCCTAGAATAAGACTATCACAAGTACAGAAAAAGATATATTGGTAATAGATCGAATAAAAGAATTTATACATCAATCATTTTCAACTAGAATTGTAAAGAAAATAGATGTGATAAATTAGAACAAAGTTGAATTTTGATTACGATTGCTAATTCTAAAGATTTATTACTGACGAGCCACAGCAATCGCACCTATCAAAGCAACTAACAGAATTATTGAAATGAATTCAAATGAAAGAAAAAAATCTGTTGATAAATGAATTCCGAGTTGTTGACTATTACTTATCAAATCTTGCTCTATAATTTGGTTTGCTTTTGTAGTCCAAATAATCCCGTACCACGACGTATCCAGAATAATAGTAATTAGTAAAACAAAAATACTTGTACAAACTAAAGAAGTAACCCCATTCCCAACAGTCCAAAGATTAAAATCTTTGTAATCTTCTGAACCATTCATGAACATCACAGCAAATAGAATTAAAACATTTATAGCTCCTACATAAATAAGAAGCTGTGCAGCAGCTACAAAATAAGAATTTGATAAAATGTAGAATAAAGATATACAAACAAGAAGGAATCCCAATGAAAAAGCAGAATAAATTGGGTTGGTAAGTAATACCACTCCGAGACCTCCTAATATAAGACCTAATCCCAGAAAGACTAAAAGAAAATCATATATTGGTTCAGATAAATCCATTGTACGGAAAAATAAAAGATAAAATAATCGAATTCGTTATTTTTTCATGACCTTGTTGATCCGACCAGGAAAACCTTATTTATCTTATTTATAATGGGTTTCTATAGTTGAATTCAACCCTAAGGGATATGTGGAAATTACTACAGAAATACAACTGTTGGACTAATCTCATTCTTTATTCTTTTCTCGAAAAAGATAATTCAACACTCTAATTTGAATTTAGAAAAAAAAATTATAGCTCTATTAAGAGATTTTCAATTCAAAGTAAGCCGCAATATTATTCTTAAATCAAATTTAGTAATTATAAATTGTTCTTTAATCAAAAATCAAAGGGGGTTTGCCCACTTTTTTGAGGTGAATTCGAAATCGTGCGAATTGTATAATCGTTAATTACTGACATTGGTAAACGACCTAAAGCAATTTGATTATAATTCAATGCATGACGATTATAAGTAGAAAGCTCATACTCTTCAGTCATTGATAAACAATTTGTTGGACAATACTCAACACAGTTACCACAAAATATACAGATTCCAAAATCAATACTGTAATTAAGTAACCGCTTCTTTCGAATGTCAGTTTCCAATTTCCAATCAACAACAGGTAGATTTATAGGACAGACACGAACACATACTTCACAAGCAATGCATTTATCAAATTCAAAATGGATTCGACCGCGAAAACGTTCCGAGGTTATTAATTTTTCATAAGGATATTGAATAGTTACAGGTAAACGATTTGCGTGGGATAAAGTAATCGTGAAACTTTGACCAATGTACCTTGCAGCTCGTATAGTTTGTTGACCATAATTCATGAACCCAGTTATCATGGGGAACATATCGCAAATCTCTATGAATAATTTTATGTTTGTTTCGTTCTCTTGTTTGAGTCAAGTCGTAAAAATATTACTCTATAGCGAAAGGAGTTGGAAAGAGGTTGTTACTAATAGATTACCGAGAGAAATAGGTAAAAGAAATTTCCATCCAAGATTTAATAGTTGGTCCATTCTTAGTCTAGGTAAAGTCCACCTTGTTGTGATAGAAAGGAACAAAAATAGATATGTTTTAACCAATGTAATAATGATATCCATTGTTGTTCCAAAGACTCCACCTACCTTTTTTATTTCAAAAAACTCAGGAACAAATATGTACGGAATAGAGATATTCCAACCACCCAAGTAAAGAACCGTTACAAATAATGAAGAAACTAATAAATTTAGATAGGAAGCAATATAAAACAAACCAAATTTGATACCCGAATATTCGGTTTGATAACCTGCTACTAATTCTTCTTCTGCTTCTGGCAAATCAAAAGGTAATCTTTCACATTCTGCTAGGGAAGAAATGAAAAAAATGATAAACCCTATAGGTTGGCGCCACAAATTCCATCCCAAAAAGCCATATTTTGATTGTGCCTCAACTATATCAACTGTACTTAAACTGTTAGATAATCATAGTCGTTGATAACATCACTGTTCTCATCGCTATTTCAGAACCGTACGTGAGATTTTCATCTCATACGGCTCCTCGAAGGCCATAAATAAATTTAAGGAACGGATATCGTCTTATTTTATCTTGATGTATTTGTAAGATAGATAGGACAAAATCTATCGAACGTTCCAAAATTCGACCAATGAAATTCTGTCTGTTATAATATTAAAAAAATACGTCTGAATTCATCTCATCTTTTAAGAATTTCAATTTTTCTTTTTTGAGCAATAACTTAAATAATTAATTCAATAAAATACTCCTTGTAGAAGTGTCAATAGATATTTCAACTCATCATTTTCTTTTTATTATTTATTACGAAAATATTTTTTCTATTACGAATAAGGGTTAGGCATTCCATTAGTTGATGAATTATGGCGTGAGTTCAATTTCGATGATCGATTTATATAAATGACTATAGAAAAAGAAAAGAAAGAGTAAAAAAAAAAGATCTTTTTTTATTGTAATTAGATTCTTTTTTTGTTCCTAGTCTTATTTCTTCAAAAAAAGGAAAGGATTATTTCGTTCCTGATAGTTAGTTTTTAATCAGTTGATGGGAGCATACTCGAGATCGGAATTGTGAGGAGTACTGCCGAATCATTTCTACCAATTTAAAGCCCCAAGTAATATTCTTTTTCTATTATTTCGATTATGTGGAAATACCTTTTTTTGATAATTAAAATAATCTCTATTACTAATCCTTTGTGTATTTTTGTGTTCCTAACCATCTACTTATTTTTTTGCTCAAAAAAATCGTCTGTTAGCATTATGGTAATACATATAAATGATACAATGAGGGTTGATTCTTTTGAGCCCGCTTCAAGCCCGGATGATTAATCAACCAATCTTGGGGCAAAAAATCTTTTTTTCTTATGTTTATTGTTTATTTCTGTTTTACTCTTGTACATAGAAAATGAGTCTCAATTTTTTTACGGCAAATTTAGAAGCTGTTTTCTTTCACCCATATAACTATCCAGTTTAGTTCATCAATCCAAATAATGAATAAAAAATGGAAGATATCTAGTCAATTAATTTATCTATTTTCCTAAACAGATAAATAGAAGTATAGAAAATCTTTTCTTTCAACGAATCGCACGTAGAGATATGGATAATACACAGAGGGTTAATGGTATTTCATAACTAATCGATTGAGCGGCAGCTCGCAGACCACCTAAAAAGGAATATTTATTATTTGATCCATATCCTGACATAAGAAGCCCCAAGGGAGCAATACTTGAAATAGCAATCCATAAAAAAACACCCATATTTAGATTCGCTAAAACAAGGTGATAACCAAAAGGAATTACTGAATAGCTTAATAAAGTTGATATGACTGCTATAGATGGCCCTATATTAAATAAAAGAGTGTCGCCTCTTGATGGAAAAAGATTTTCTTTAAAAAGTAGTTTTGTCCCATCAGCTAAAGCTTGAAGAACTCCCAAAGGACCAGCATATTCCGGTCCAATACGTTGTTGTATCCCTGCGGATATTTCTCTTTCTAACCATACAATTACTAGTATGCCTATCGTGATTCCCAATACAAGAATAAAAATAGGAATAAGCATCCACAAAATTCCATAGACCTCGTTTAAGGATTCCAATCCGGAAAAAGAATTGATAGCTTGTACTTCGGTTGTCTCAATTATCATTTTAACGATCAACTTCTCCCATAATGATATCTATACTCCCTAGTATTGTCATAATATCAGCCAATTTCATTCTTTTAACTAATTGAGGAAGAGTTTGCAAATTGATAAAACCCGGGGGGCGAATTTTCCATCTCCAAGGAAAAGCGCTTTGATCTCCTATCAGGAAAATTCCTAATTCTCCTTTTGGAGCTTCAACTCTCATATAAAGTTCTTGTTTCGGCAATTCAAACGTAGGTGAAGTTTTTTTACTAATGAATCGGTAGTCAAAATGGTTCCAATCGGGATCTCTTTCTTTATCAAAATATCGGATTTCTAAATTTTCATAAGGGCCCCCCGGAATTCCTTCCAAAGTCTGTTGAATAATTTTTATGGATTCCGTCATTTCAGCAATTCGGACTAAATAACGCGCTAACGAATCCCCCTCTTTTTGCCACTGGATTTCCCAATCAAATTCGTCATAACACTCATAATGATCAACTTTGCGAAGATCCCATTGTACGCCGGAAGCTCGTAACATAGGTCCCGATAAACCCCAATTTATTGCTTCCCCTGTACCAATAATACCTATTCCTTCAACTCGTTCTAAAAAAATAGGATTACGCGTAATAAGTTTTTGATATTCAGCAACTCTTGTTAAAAAATAATCGCAGAAATCCAAACATTTATCTAACCAACCATAAGGTAGATCCGCTGCTACTCCTCCGATACGGAAAAAATTATGCATCATTCTCATACCGGTGGCAGCTTCGAATAAATCATATATTAACTCTCTTTCTCGAAAAATATAGAAGAAGGGAGTCTGTGTACCAATATCTGCCATAAAGGGGCCAAGCCATAACAGATGAGAAGCTATACGACTCAACTCCAACATAATTACTCTGATATAACTGGCTCTTTTAGGTACTTGAATATTTCCCAAATGTTCTGGCCCGTTTACTGTTATTGCTTCTGTGAACATAGTAGCTAAATAATCCCAACGTGTTACATAAGGCAAATATTGTATAATTGTTCGGTTTTCCGCAATTTTTTCCATTCCTCTGTGTAAATAACCTAATATAGGTTCACAGTCAATAACATCTTCCCCGTCTAGAGTAAGTATGAGTCGCAGAACACCATGCATTGACGGGTGTTGTGGACCCATATTGACTATCATGAAGTCGTTTTTTGTTGTCGGTACATTCATAGGGGTTTCCTCGATTCATTCTTGCATGAATTACTGAAAACGAAAAGAAGTTCATAAAAATTCAAGATCTGATAAATCAACTAATAAAATAATAATAAAAAAAGACTCTTCAAATTAACGAATTTTTGATTCCCGAATATCTAAACGGCCAATTAATTCTTTATAACGTACTCTATTTTTCTTTGCCAAATAAGACAATAGTCGTTGGCGTTTTCCTAGAAGTTTCCGTAAACCCCTTTGAGATAAATAGTCTTTTCTATGCAATTTCAAATGGAAAGTAAGTCCTCGTATCTTATTAGTAAAACTTATTATTTGAAATTCAACGGATCCCTCCTTTTCTTCTTTGTCGTCTTGTGAAATAATTGAAATGAATGAAGTTTTTACCATAAAATGAAATCCCCCTCTCTTTTAAATTTTAAGATAATTTTATTGATCAGTAATAATAAATAACGAGATATTAAATAATAATGTTAGTTCATTTTAATATGACAAATATACCTTTACTGAATTTTCAATCGTGGATATATCTGTATCCTTATAATACTAAATCGACTGGCATTATTGGTATCAAACCAATAACGATTTATACAAGCTAAATCTTCTAATCGATAGTTGGGCCAAAGAAAAAGCTTTAATTTAATTAATTTATTTCGATCTTTATTATCACTATCAAAATGTTTGCTTTTATCTACAATGTTATCACAGCTCTTTACGCTAGTATCATTGAAATTTTTGGCATTTATATTAATATCTTTTTTATTTTTTGAATTCAAAGAAATTAGAATTCTCAATTCTCTACGATGTTTAGGGGATAAAAGGTTTTCAAGAACAAATAAATCATAATCATTTTTGTCCCCATTTCCAGTTATCTTTTGATGTCTTTCAATGGTGGATTCATCTAAATTCTTTTTATCAACAAAATTTTGCTCTCTGTATCTTTGATTAATTTGCTGTTTGCTCTTATGAATCAATAAAGGACTTATGGTTTGATACATAATAGATTTTCCATCATTTTTTACCGACAGACGGGTTGGTTCGATAATCAATATTCCCCCTTTTATCAATTCTGTAAAAATTAAATTTTTCTGAATCGTCAGAATATCTAAACTCAATTCCCCTCTTTGAATAGAGGATATAAAAATTTCTCGTGGATTTGCCAGCCTAAGCAAGAGACAATAGACTTTGATATTATTGATTAGTTTTTTATTTAAAGAACCATCCCACCGTAATTGAAAGCCTAAATACCTTTTTTTGAAGAAATTAAGTTTTGCTTCCTTATTCCTTTTACCTTTTTTCATGTCTGATCCTGCATATTCTTCTTTAACATCCTTTTCTCGATTTGCAAAAATTGATCTAAGATCCGCTTGGTCTTTTGATTCTTTTTGTTCATGGTTTCGATTCTCTAATTCAATAGATTTTTTTTCATTTGATGATAGAGATATAAAAATATTTTTATTGTTCTTTCCGTTGATTTTTTTCTTTTTATTGTGACTAACATTTGCATTTTCATTCAACTTGAAATTGAAAAGAAGTAAATTTATTGGTACTGCCCATGGTTTTTTCTTATATACGTTGTAAAGTATCACAAATTTTGGAAAAAACCAACGTTCTAGTTCTAAATTTGATATGGGATTTTTTAGTATTTCGTCATCGTCATTCATTCCCATCCAATCAAAAGGTTTTTTTTTTTTATTGGATGAATTAACTTCTTGATTTGGGCAAATCGTAAGAAAAAAAAGATCTTTATTATCAAATTTATCAATTATTTGATGTAGATTATTTAGAGTCTTAGTATTGTTTTTTGTTCTAGTATTGATCCAAGACTCAATATTGGCCTTCTTTCTAAGACAAAAATGGAAAATTCTCCAATCAAAATATTTTCTATCCGGGTTTTTCTCCATATTGATAATATCATCTTTTCCTAGATAATTGTTGATAGAGATACCTCCCAACATATCAAATACTTTACTTTTTTTTTTATTTGTCTTGTAATTAGAAGAAATTTCTTGCTTATTATTGACTTGTAATGGTAATCGATAAATGGATGAGTTTTTCTTATCTTCAGAATTAATAAATTGATACGAAAAAAGATTAAATTTATAGTATTTTTGAAATTTTTCTTTTCGTTTTTGGTTCGGTAATGAATCTACTTCAAAACTTTTTTGTTTTTCGTAATGAATTACTTGGTCTTTTTTATATAAGTTCCATTTGTTTAAATCTTTTTTTTGAACTATACCTCGCTCAGTGATTCTAATTCGCCGTTTTTGTGGCATTAATTTGTACCAGTAAATTTGAGATAAATTATATTTATATTGATAATGGCTCTTTAACCAGTTTTTCCATTGATTCATTACAGAATTTATAAACCTAAAGTTTGTATCTTTTAATTTTGATTGAAATAATCCTTGGGCTCCAAAATAACCTTTTATTTCATTTTTCAGAAAGGGAAATGTTTCGTGATATTGAAGGACAAATCGTAATTTATATAAGTTAATAACTTGAGTTTGTGATAATTTAAAAAATACATATGCTTGTGACAAAGAGGCTGTGTCAGAAAAAATATGTAAATTATTATTAATAAGACTACCATTACTATAATTAAATGACTTTTTTATAATTGAAATAAAATGAATTTGATTTTTATTTGTTTTATCAATTCTTTTAGGATTTTCTTTGTTGTTGTAAATGTATTTATTAAGAGTTTTTCTTGTTGATTCAAAAAAAAACTGTATATTAATCCTCAGAATCTTAATGATAACTAGAAGAATATTTATATATATTCTTTCAATCAAAATTTTGGTAAAAAAAGATGATTTATGCACTAATTGAGCATTGCTTCGCTGTAATATCCGCGAAATATTTTTTAATGATTTTAAGCTTTTAGCATTGGAACTTAGTTTGTTACGATTAATATTTATCTTTGAAATTATAACACCTTTTTTCTTTTCTTTTGTAATTTTTTCTATTTGATTTCTGATTGTCTTTGTTCTGACATTCAGATCTTTCATTTTTTTTTTTTTCAATGAATGATTTATCCAATCCATAGTTGGAATGGACCTTTTATGGTTCGTTTGAGTAACGGTTGTCAAATCTTTTTCGTTTTTAGTTTCATTCAATTCATATATTTCTCTAAATCCAAATAGTGGGCTTTTTGATTTTGAAAGTTTATTTATTTTTTCTTTTAAAATTGTTAAACTCAGAAAACTTTTTTTTTGAAACTTTAGAATTTGTTTTCTAAATTTTTGAAAGATAGGTTCAAAAGGGGAAAGTCCTTTTTTTGGAGAACCAAAAGGAAACTCAGTTTCCATTCCAAAAACTGTTAAAAAACAAAAATCATTTTTTTGTCTTTTCTTTTTCATTTCATTTTTATGGAGAAATTTTAGCTTCGATTTGTGCCAAGGTTTTAGACGAAAAGGAAATAAGATCTTTATTTGAATCCCGTCCGTTAACCAGTTTTTAGGAAATTCTGTTTCTGATAATTGAACTCCATTATAGGTGCATTTCACATGCATTTCTCTTTTCCAATCCTTTAAATCCTCGGACCATTCGGGAAGTTGAAATAATAGCATACGAATGGTATTTTTGGCTATTATTAATGAAGGTAATAGAATATATTTTCTAAGAATTGATTGGATTACTAAAAGACTACCTCTTATTATTTGAGCAAAAAAAATGTTATCCCAGGTTTCAGCTAGTTCTACCCGAACCTTTTCTTCTCTTTTGTCTTTTTCTCTTTTTGTTTGGTTCTCTTCCTTTTTCTCATTTTCCTTTGTTTTGTCTTCTGTATAAGTATAATTTGAAATCACAAATTCTGTATTTTTACATATCCAATTTCTAAACACGATTTTCATGAGTTCAGAAATATCAAAAGAAAAAAGAAGAAATTTGTCTAGTCTCTCCAAAAAAAGAGGTGAATGTACATTTGCTTGAAAAAGTTTCCAAATGGTAGTTTTGCGCCTTTGTGTTCGCATGGAGCCTTTTATTATATTTCGGCGAAAGTCTGATTGTTGTGAATAACGTATCAAAGCCATTTCTTTTGTTTGATCAGAATTAGTTGTATCTTTGGCTTTAGGATTATTTTTATTATAAGTATCAGTATTTTGGTGATTATTAGTAAAAATCACTACACGTTTGGCTTTTCGTGAACGAATCTCATGATCCTTTGCTGCGTTTTCTTTCTTTTCACCCTTTTGTTGTTTCAACTCGCTGATTAATTTGTATGACCATAGAGGAATTTTTTTATTTATTTCTTTTATTGCAATAGATTGTATTGTTTTATTATTGTAATCTGTTATAACTCCATCGAATAAATATTTCAAAATTTTTATTTGATTTTCTAAATCCATTTTTTCGTCTTTGTGATCAAATTCATTAATTAAGTGTAAGAAATAACTAATTTTTGTTAAAAATGATTTTTGATTAAATGTATCCATTTTTTGTTCAAATTCTTGAAAATGAAAATTAGTAAAAAGAAGGATAAGATGAATTTTATTTATCCAAAGCATCCCTATGTAATTTTTTATGGAAATTTCATTTATTATTGAGGATGAAAAAAAGCATTTGACTCTTGCGCGGTAAGGCCCGTTTAATAAAGGATCATATATTTTAGGTAAGTATTCTTTTTTAGTTTTATCATTACACAATCTAGTCCTTTTTTCTAGTGTATTCAGAGCAAGAGAGCCAGCTTCTACTCTATTTCTAAACTCGTTACTTAGGTTTTTCTTTTTTTGCTCATTGTTAAAATTCCAATTATTATACAATTCATCAGAGGCGAGTTTTTCTGTTGTGAACAGAGACATTTTTCTTTGTATTATTTCAAAAAAAGTTGACAAACTGGGTGGATACGTAAA